CGTGTCGAATGGATCAGAGAAGGCAGGGTTCCCCTACAAACGATTCAAGCTAAAATTGATTATTGCTCTTATACAGTTCGAACTATCTATGGAATATTGGGCATCAAAATTTGGATATTTCTAGACGAGGAATAATTTTACTACTTGTCTTTCCCTCCTATCCAATGATTGAACAAAAAAAAAGACCAATTCATTCTTTTTCTAATCAAGGGGAACATTTCTAATTCTTAATTCTATAAGGTTGAATAAAAATCCGATTGACCATTTGATATAATTGCTATGCTTAGTGTGTGACTCGTTGGTTTTTTTAGGGTGAGGATTAAAAAAGCCCAGCCCACATAGTATGAACTAAAAACTATAGAACTAATAACCAACCCATCACTTCGCATTATCTGGATCTAAAGAACCAGTCAAGATATGATATATAAGTCATATCTTTGTAGCAACTGAAATCTTTTGCATAAACAAAAAAACGAAATCTGATTCTAAGTTGTAAAGCAAAATAGACAAAAAAGATGTGGATAAACGGAAGGATGAGAGAAAGAGATAAAAAGAATACCAATGATATAAAATTCCAATATGTAAGGTCTATGAGTAATCTCAGAAAAAGCAGTGTAATAAAGCATCAATACGCATTCATACCATACTAAAAAGAATCTTCTTATAGAAATGGAACAAAAAATTAAGAGCTTCGAGCCAATAAAGACTGAGAAGATTGACTCAAGAACCAATTTCATTCTGAGCTCCATTGTAGAATTCGGACCTAACCATTAAGTAAGAAGTGATGGGAACGACGGAACTTGTGAATGCAAAAGATTCTATTGAAAAGGAATCTTAATGATTCACTGGTCGGGATGGCGGAACGAACCAAAGATTAATTCATGTATTCTGAGATCTGAGAAGTCACGAGTTAACCCTACAAATGAAATAGGGATTGAAAGAGTAAATATTCGCCCGCGAAAACGTTTTTTATTGAAAAATTTAAGAGACAATACAATAAAGGACAAAATAAGGATTTGGTATAATAATACAATTTTTTTTCTATTTAGAAAACTACAAAGTTTAGTTATCTATTCAAACAAGATATACAAATTACTAATAGATTAAATGAAATTTCAAAGAAGCCCACGTTCAAGGTATTACTCAGTAAATACATAACATATATATATCTTAACTTAAGATTGACTATTCTAGCTTAATTCAAATTGCATTTTTTTGAATCCTTTTATTTGCGAGGAGCTGGATGAGAAGAAACTCTCACGTCCGGTTCTGTAGTAGAGATGGAATTCAGAACCAACCATCAACTATAACCCCAAAAGAACCAGATTCCGTAAACAACATAGAGGAAGAATGAAGGGAATATCTTATCGAGGTAATCGTATTTCTTTCGGTAAATATGCTCTTCAGGCACTTGAACCTGCTTGGATTACATCTCGACAAATAGAAGCAGGCCGACGGGCAATGACACGAAATGCACGTCGTGGTGGAAAAATATGGGTACGTATATTTCCAGACAAACCAGTTACACTAAGACCCGCAGAAACACGTATGGGTTCAGGAAAAGGATCCCCCGAATATTGGGTAGCTGTTGTTAAACCGGGGCGAATACTTTATGAAATGGGTGGAGTAACAGAAAATATAGCCAGAAGGGCTATTTCACTAGCAGCATCTAAAATGCCTATACGAACTCAATTCATTATTTCGTAATGTAATAGAAAAAATATAGATATAGAAAGGGCTCTTAGATATGAATCAAAACCGCATGTTTCTTTTTTTTTTTTGACAAAAATATTTCTTTTTTTCTTCGCCCTTTGCATTCAAAGAACGGATTAAAAAAATGATTCAACCTCAGACCCATTTAAATGTAGCGGATAATAGCGGGGCTCGAGAATTGATGTGTATTCGAATCATAGGAGCTAGCAATCGTCGATATGCTCATATTGGTGACGTTATTGTTGCTGTGATCAAAGAAGCAGTACCAAATATGCCCCTACAAAGATCAGAAGTAGTCAGAGCTGTAATTGTGCGTACCTGTAAAGAACTCAAACGTGACAACGGGATGATAATACGATATGATGACAATGCTGCAGTTGTTATTGATCAAGAAGGAAATCCAAAAGGAACTCGAATTTTTGGTGCAATCGCTCGGGAATTGAGAGACTTAAATTTTACTAAAATAGTTTCATTAGCTCCCGAGGTATTATAAAATGAAATTGTGATCTGTTTCAAGTAGGGTATTTGAAAGAAATAGATTAAGATTAAATAGTAGATTGTGTCTCACGCATATATCTTTAATAATTCATATCATATTCTAAAATAAATAAGTAAAAAACACGTTGATTATATCAAATTTGGAGACCCCAATAATTTTAGTTCATCATGGGCAGGGACACTATTGCTGAGATAATAACTTCTATACGAAATGCTGATATGGATCGAAAAAGGGTGGTTCGAATAGTATCCACTAATATTACCGAAAATATTGTGCAACTACTTTTACGAGAGGGTTTTATCGAAAACGTGAGAAAACATCGAGAAAACAACAAATATTTTTTGGTTTTAACCCTGCGACATAGAAGGAATAGGAAAAGACCCTATAGAAATATTTTCAATTTAAAACGAATCAGTCGACCTGGTCTACGAATCTATTCTAATTATCAACGAATTCCGCGAATTTTAGGTGGAATAGGGATTGTAATTCTTTCTACTTCTCGAGGTATAATGACAGATCGAGAGGCTCGACTTGAAGGAATAGGTGGAGAAATTTTGTGTTATATCTGGTAATCCTTTATAATATCCAAATTGGATTCGAAACTTCCTATTTGTGAAATTTTTGAAAAAGAAAAAAGGGGGGGTGTCTAATATCTTTCGCATTAGTTGAGACCTCAAAGGAACTTTGTTTTATACAAATACTGCCAGGAGATAGAGTCAAAATTGAAGTAAGTCCTTATGATTCAAACAAAGGGCATATAATTTATCGACTCCACAACAAAGATTTGAAGGATTAGGTTTCACCATTCCTTTCGTGGGAATACAATTCGAGATGAACAATTTTAAGAAACTTATTTTCTTCCAAGAAATAGATTCAGAATTAAGATAAGGAATAAAAAATATGAAAATAAGAGCTTCCGTTCGTAAAATTTGTGAAAAATGTCGACTAATCCGTAGGCGGGGGCGCATTATAGTAATTTGTTCTAACCCGAGACATAAACAAAGACAGGGCTAATCAGACTTGCCAGAAGAGCCGATGTACAAATAAAGAATCTGTTTTGACATGAAATGGATATATCCATATATCTCTGACTCATATTTACGAGATGATAAAATATGGCAAAAGCTATACCGAAAATTAGTTCGCGTCGGAATGGACGTATTGGTTCACGTAAGGGTGCACGTAGAATACCAAAGGGAGTTATTCATGTTCAAGCAAGTTTCAATAATACCATTGTCACTGTTACAGATGTACGGGGTCGAGTAGTTTCTTGGTCCTCAGCTGGTACTTCTGGATTCAAAGGTACGAGAAGAGGAACACCGTTTGCTGCTCAAACCGCAGCAGCAAACGCTATCCGTACAGTAGTGGATCAAGGTATGCAACGAGCAGAAGTCATGATAAAAGGTCCCGGTCTCGGAAGAGATGCAGCATTACGAGCTATTCGTCGAAGTGGTATACTATTAACTTTCGTACGGGATGTAACTCCGATGCCACATAATGGCTGTAGACCTCCGAAAAAAAGACGTGTGTAGAACTGAACATTGAAGAAATATCAAGAGAAATAAAAGATTCGATGATCTAATCAACTAAAAGTACTATGGTTCGAGAGAAAGTAACAGTATCTACTCGGACACTACAGTGGAAGTGTGTTGAATCAAGAACAGACAGTAAACGCCTTTATTATGGACGCTTTATTCTGTCTCCACTTATGAAAGGCCAAGCCGACACAATAGGCATTGCAATGCGAAGAGCTTTACTTGGGGAAATAGAAGGAACATGTATCACACGTGTAAAATCTGAGAAAGTCCCACATGAATATTCTACCATAACGGGCATTCACGAATCGGTACATGAAATTTTAATGAATTTGAAAGAAATTGTATTGAGAAGTAAATTATATGGAACTTCTGACGCGTCTATTTGTGTCAAGGGTCCTGGATATGTAACTGCTCAAGATATCATCTTGCCACCTTATGTGGAAATCGTTGATAATACACAACATATAGCTAGTTTAACGGAACCAATTGATTTTTGTATTGGATTACAAATAGAGAGAAATCGTGGATATCTTATAAAAACGCCACATAACTTTCAAGATGGAAGTTATCCTATAGATGCTGTATTCATGCCTGTTCGAAACGCGAATCATAGTATTCATTCTTATGGGAATGGGAATGAAAAACAAGAGATACTTTTTATCGAAATATGGACAAACGGAAGTTTAACTCCGAAAGAAGCACTTCATGAAGCATCCCGAAATTTAATTGATTTATTTATTCCCTTTTTACATATGGAGGAAGACAACTTATATTTACAGGACAATCAACACACGGTTCCTTTATCCCCTTTTACCTTTCATGATAAATTGGCTAAACTCCTAAAAAACAAAAACAAAATAGCATTGAAATCGATTTTTATTGACCAATCAGAATTGTCTTCCAGGATCTATAATTGTCTCAAAAGGTCCAATATATATACATTAGTGGACCTTTTGAATAACAGCCAAGAAGATCTTATGAAAATTGAACATTTTCGTAGCGAAGATATAAAACAGATATTGGGCATTTTAGAAAAATATTTCGTAATTGATTTAGCAAAAAATAAGTTTTAAATCTATTGGACTGACTTAGTGAAAATAGATTGAAAAAGCACAATTTAGCACAATTAATATTCTAAAAAGAAATTCATAAATAATTAAATTGAATAGATGTATCTAGGGAGAATTCGCTTTGAAGAAACTATTCCCTAGATACACATGTCATGTTAGTTCACAATTGAATCAATTAAA